CTGGACAAACTACAACCACTGGAACAGGAACAGCTGATCCAACTTCCACATCCACTGTCCCCGCTGAGAAAACTACTAGCCCAACGACTGGAACGGGCACTTGCCCAATTTATGTTACTCCCGTTACTCCCAAACTGGAACTTGCTTTGCGGAGTTAGAATCTGAACTTCTCACTTAAAAACTACCCGGCGGAGCACTCTTTCGGAAAGGTTCAGTTTGCCGTGTCTTCTTGCGCGCGAGGTACGCTGCTTTGAGCTATTTAGTTAGATAAAGTCTCTGACACCGACTGATTACCTGCCGCGTAGGCACCTTACGAAACTCGGCTTAGAAATCCTCTCTTTCACTTTCAGCTCCACCAACTGTCACTGGGACTTGCCCAGCCGTTTGCTTTTCAGCCGTTAGCTCCTCACTACGCTCTACGCTCTCCCGTCGACTATCGTCTCCACTCCTTTCGGAGAATCGCCTCCTCACTACTATAATGGACCTCCCCCACCTGACGCCCACACTCATTCACTACCCTAGTTGATTTGACTCCCGACTCTGATCGATCTCTTCCTTTTCCCCCAAGGCAGTAAACCATCTTCTGAAGTACCCATCCACTCCATCTTCTAATGCTTGGGAAACCCTAAGCAACCAACCAACTGACCGGGAAAGAAAGAAGTGGAATAAACAACCAAAGAACCCAACCTTCGCAAAACCTTTTCCTAGTATTCATACTACCCTAAACTGCTTTGCAGAAAGTGTTCTTACTAGGTCACGGCCTCTAAGTTGTTTTATTTGAACCGAATTCCAGGGCTGGGCTTAGAAGGCCCCTACTTTCCTTACCTTGCCCACGGTATCACTGAATTCCAGGGCGCTTAGAGAACGTCTTTGAATACCTTTAAAATGTATTTTCATTTTCCTTGTCGTACCCGACCCCATCCAAAGTGATCCAATGACTTTATTAGCTTCTCACGTTGAGTTCTAATCGATACAAAGGACGGAGATTGGCAAGCAAATTCAGAACCTTGCTCCCCTTGGATTCTTCCTCATTGCAATCCGAGACAACCATCAGCAATGGGGCTAGCTTCTCTTTTCGAGTACCACTCTTCTCTTATTATATAAGGTTGCACAGCTATTCTATAGATAGCATTGTCTACTCCTCAGCTGACAGAAGGAACCTAATTATTCAACTGGTCCCTGTCTTCTTTTGACTGTTAAAGAGCGCTAACGACTAAGAATGGTTTTATTGACTAGAAAGTGGTAGTGGTAACTCCTGTGCCATTCATAGCTGTAACGACTACAACCGATGTTAGGAAAAGATTCTATCCGACGGGCACAGGCACACTGGAGTTTTAAGCTTCTCCACTAATGGTTGATTTGACGGGTAGATTGAATCTGGTCAGACAAAAGGACTGTTGAAGATGGAATCGGGCATGTAAGACAGACAGATAGATTAGGCTCACAGGCCTAAGAGAGGCAACTTCTTCCATTGATCCGAACTCACCAAACCCTATTTCTCCGGAACTGATACACTCTTGGATCAGTACAGTCAGGCTGAGTCGCTTGATGAACTATACGAAATCACGATAAAGTGAGCTCCTGAAGTCGAAAAGAAAGAGAATAGCAGGCAGTGCACCTTTCCCTTCGGTCAGCATACTCCAAGGTGAGTAACAAATAGTCATTCCCAACCTCCATTGTTATAGCTTTGAAGCCTATAGCTCTAGTACCAGACCGCTTTTCTAATTACGTATAAAGTCTCTGTCTCGTCTTTCTTGCTCTTCGCCAACCCCCTTTCCTTCTTACCAAGCTTAGAATGCTCATTTCTTCGATATTGACTTTGAGACTACTACTAGCAACGAAGCTCAACCTGACTCGACCAGTCTACAACTTCGAAAGCAGGGGAGCGGAGATCTTTCTTTAAATCATTCCGAAGTCGAAGGGGGGTAAGATCCTTGCCGAATCGAAGTTATTCATTTCATTCGCTACTGGAGCCCGTTTCTTTACTATTACTATTCAAGACGAAAACAGGATTGAATCGAATACGGAAAGGTCATGGGGCTAGAACCCATAGGCACCGGACTGAGGTATGAAATGAAGGACGAGTTTCACTCGCTTCGGGCTCAAGCTTAGATAGAAGAGTCCAATGAGTCCACTAGTCCATCAATGGAAATTCGATCGAAAGCTCAAGCTGAGAAGTCACAATCCATTGAATAAGATCGGCTCAAGGTGAGAGCTCAAAAAAGAAAGAAAAGAAGTCGCTCACCTCAGCCTGAAACTTCTAATAGATAGAGTTGGAGTACGTAGTGAGAGTCAAGGTCAAGGTTGATTGATGAGTTCAGTGGACAGAACGATCGATGTGAGGCCGGCAGGAAGTGAAAGTGTGACTTCCCCCGTAGTTGGGGGCGGGGGTTAAGCGTCCGATTCGACAATGAACACTAAATGAAACAGGCAAATCCAATAAGTTTCTCACCCGCCAACGATTGATTGGAGACTTATTCAGTAGGTTCTCCTTCCCTACGGAATGGAATGGAATTCCAGGGCGTCTTGCTTAGATCGCATTTGATTTCCCTTACTCCTGAATAGTGAAAGATTGAGCTTTTCTCCCTCACCTCAATAGTGATCTTACTAGCCCACGGAACTAATCATATCAGAGTCAGCAAGTTACCTCAAAAGAGAGTAATGTTTATAGGAGGTCTATCTCCCTTCTGTCATGACCTTCCCTTTTCGCACTGACTGCCCTTTCCTTGCTGCTCGCGCTAAAGCAATTGTAGCAGCGAAAGTAGGAGAGCCGACGGCATTCTATGTGTGGAACTTTCGGAATAGAATAGGCTCAATGACTTTGCCTGCTTTCTTGCTTGCCCCGCTCTCCTTAGAAGCGTTGGTTGAACCGCTGGACTCTATCTCCGTTGATTACTCTTGGATTGAGCTATAGAAGCGACCTACGTGAACACTTCCGCTAGAAAGACATTATTGAGAATTCAATACATTACATTCTATTGACAAAGACATGCTGTCATATTCGAAATAATAATAAACACTCGTTCCCATCCTGATGCATTCTACGCCTGATCTCTCGATCATTGCTACCAATAGATGATCTAGTAAGACAAAGCCTTGAACCGGGTAACCCGTCATGGGAAACCACCTTGGTTGCTTTGCCCTCTCACAGAGCCATCGGTTTCCCTGATAGAAAGAATCAAACGTCGAATGGTCCGAATGAATGCAACATCAGGAGCCGAGTTGACTTCACTCCCGGTGACCTGCCGTCGTAACAGCACTGTGGGCGGAAGTTACTATGTAATCACGGCTTCCGACACAGCATTCATCCAGACAAGCCCATTTTTTCGAGTAGAGAAAGGTGGAAAATCTTTTCTAGGAGGGCATGAGTGAAAAAACGTGTATTTAATATGTAAATACCTGGTCGATACCATATCTCAAAACAGGAGAAGCAGACTGATCGTACAGGTCGATACCATATCTCAATCTAAGAAGCAGTTCCTCTACAGCACCGAATCCGACAGTGGAAGAAAGAAGAGTCCCCCTCCTTCCAAGATTTGATGATTCTATACCAGCTTACCAAACTAACAATTTTTCGTTCTATTGGATCGTTGTGAGTCCCGTTGACAGAGATTGGTTCACTCCGTCCTGCCTTGACTGCTTTACTTCTTTTCTTCTTCTGCCTTGAACACTGACTCCTATTCATATAAAATATTCTATCTTAACTGGCTCGTGAGCAACGACGATCAAAGAAGAGAAGGAAATGCCCGACTTCAGTCAAAGACAGGTAAGGGGATAAGAAGATCAGTCTTTCTCCTCTGCAAAGCTATCGAAGAAGAGGAATAGACATAATAAGCTAATAAGCTTTCGCCCGGGAACAACCTTATTTTCTCTATCTGCTCCGTCGAAGTCGGAAGGAGATCTTTTTGTATCGGTATGCCATTACTGCTTGAATGAATACCTTCACTTCGGTTAGCTTTGCTTGACTAATCGATGGAAAACCTATCTTTCTACTCTTTCTCGCCTGAAGGCACAGGCAGGCCTATGATCGATCTATGTGAACTACTCGATATCTTGACGGAATCACTACTACTATAGGAGATCGGGAATTGCTCACTGTGGGATGGATAAACTGAAAAGAGAGTCAAAGAGATCACCTTAGTTAGTACACTCGAATCCTCATCAGAAGGAAAGGCAGAGTGGGCAGCCGCTGCTCCTTACTTAGTCAGTCTCAAGGGGCTTGCCTAAGCTTCAATCTATGATTCCATTCCTGTAGAATCAACCTAGGTTCGTGCTGCTCTCTCAACGAGGTTTATTGCCAGCGATGCTCGAAGACGAATCGGCTCTTTCCATCCTTGGAGGTGGAATAGTTGAATAGTTGGTTAATAATTAACCTATTCTAGTTTGGGCTCCCGCTCCTGGCTCTTCATCCGCCTACTGAGTCTCTCTTGTATGAACGCGAAAACTCTATCATGGCATTGTGGATCCTCAATTCATTGCTTATCATCGGGTATGTCTTGGTCTAGAAGAAAGGGAGTATAGTATAGTTTGTGTTTCCCACTCATTGGCTGCTCGTCCTAACGGACTCGATCAGTTATTAACATATTCGAGTAGATTGATGCTTTCTTTTGGTTCAATCCAGTGGTAAGATATAGCTACAAGAAGACTCCAGTGTTCAAGGTAGAGAAAAAGCAATTCCTACGCCTATACACGTGCTTAGGCCACTTCAATTGGTCGGAGAAGGGTTGCCGCAGGTGAGACCGGGGATGGCGATTCTATAGAAAGATGCTTTTCCGCGTCCTCGTTAGTCCATTAAGGGGGAGTAGCCCTTTCTTCGAGTATGGATGGTTTAGTACATTCATTCTGGAGCAACCAAGTGATGGTAACATAAAGGGGCCTGGGATTCAATAGAGTATAGGTTCGAGATCTGATCTTGGGAAAAGAAGTAGAGACATGCTTCCTACAAGGGGCGAAAGCGATCGATAGAAAGAACTCTTCATTAGAGCAAAGCCTTAATGCCGAACTTGGTAAACGAACAAAAACAACTAAGAGGTCCCTTCCCTCCTATGCTTGCTTGGATCAGGATGTAAGGCCTAGCCTGAGATACTTCCGACGCGCGGTTCAGCTAATTCTCATTCAAAAAAGGGAAACTTGCGCTTATTCATATAGAAAGAGGAAGTCCTATTGACGTATAGAAAGTACTACGCTTTCATCCTCGCGGCCTAAGGGCCGGGTCCTACTCCTCAACCGGTACACAACCCATTACGTTAGTTAAGTTAGGATTTTCTCGTCATCTGGTACCTAAACCGCTTCCATTCAATACTCCATTCAATACATAGCATGCATTCAAATCCTTCCTCAGCAGCCTCCTGGTTCGTAAGCAATTAGCGGAAGGGAGAAAGAAATCCATAGAAAGAAAAGGCAAAGCTCCGTATCCAAGTGGGAATCTTGTTCCATTTAGGGAGGTGAAATCCCGTCCAGCAGAACCATTTGCGAGGTTTGATTCTTAAACCGGATCGAGCGGGTGCCTAAGCTTGAGTCATGATCATTAGGAAGTGTAATAACTTATTCACTTGCAGCGAGTTAGCCTCCTTATGAGTCGGGCACAGCTAATATCTTATTTGAGGAAGAAGGAATAGTCCGATCTATGATAAGAGATCTCATTCTCGGATGATGTAATAGCCAGACTAAGTCCCAAAGTCTTTCCAACCAACTTCAATTGTGAGGCATCCTTTTCTTAATAGACTGATCCGGGCGGGTTGGAGAGGCATCTGCCTATAGATAGACTGAAAGAAGGAAGACATCTTTCCAGTGGGGAGGGCCAATCTTCTCTTTTGATGTGAAATTAGTCAGTTTGAGGTTTGATCTCTATAATGTTACAATGGGCTGCGCCCAAACCATTCTTGGCTTTACAACTGCAGCGCCTACGGTTGTTGATGAGCTTTCTTCCATTTATATGGTAATGCGGTGATTACAGAATTCCGTTGCACTAATGTTGATCATAAGCAAGAAAGAGAATCGCTTTGATAGAGACTCCCAGGTGCGTATCTGGTCAACAACCTACAGGAATAGCCGGATGTTCTATTTCGAAATCCAGAAATGAAAATGACTGGTGGTACCTGTAGAGTTACTAAATGTATCGTCTTTGGATTCTTCTTTTTGTCCGAAAGTCTTCTTCGGGAGTCTTCATTAATATGCTCCTAGTAGTTCACGGATAAAAACAACCGACTACATCAGAAGAAAAGGCAGAAGTCTGGGGCACCTGCTACCGGATCCCGTTGAAGTTTACGAATAGAGTTCGGTCGAACGCAACCCAACGAGTTCTTATTCTTCAATAGCAGTCCGGGTCGAGGTACCATGCCTTCTCCTTGACAGATGGAGATAGCTTCGAATGATGAGAAAGTGCGATACCTACTTTTCATGGTAAATGCTGTAAGCTCCGGCTTTGCGATATGACCCACGTTGCAATGTTCTAAGATGATGCTTCTGGAAACCGGAAGAATATGCTAAAGTTGCGGTTAGCCTTTCACCTTCCTTCTTGGATACCCGCTCCTACTAAATGTAATTATTTACTAGACATTGACAGATGACCGCTAGTGCAGTAAGCAAGAAGTGCCCTACTAATTCATATGGAGTTTATTGACTTAAGCCATTGAATTCACAGCCATCTCTTCACGATTTGGTAAAAGCTTTCCAGCAAAACCCGGTTTCATACACCTATTCATCAGGAGAATCCCGAGCGTTAGCGTTTTCAACTTCCTTCAGTTTTCGACTTCCCGAAGCGGATATCTCTAGGAGAAAGACCAAAGAATGCCAACATCGCAGGTTTTTCATTCAGCTGGTAGCCCAAGAACGCGTGCTTCTCGCCTCACCTATCGAATTAGCCAAGTCTTCCCCTTCTCCCATTGCACCAAAATGGAATCAAAGACCTGATAGATAGAATGAACACTTTTTTTGCCACCCCCCTCGCTTACCCTCTTTGCTTTGGAAGTCCCTAATGGAACTAAATATACAAGCTATTCGCTAAAGCAATGCTACTGAAACCATTCGGTAAAGGATAAGCTGGGGTTAATGCAAGAAGACACTTCGAAGGAACGTCTCGACTGGGGGTTCGGTCCCCTATAACAGTATCCCTTCCTTTATAGACTTGCTCTAAAAATGAAGAAAGACTTGTCGGAAATCGCCGGTTGGGTTGGTCCAACCAAGAAAGACATGGGAGTTTTGGGCGTGGCTTTTCTATTTCTATACGATATTTCTAGTTGGATGAAAAGATCGCTCCTAAATGAAGCCTCTCTTACAGTTCAAGAGTTAAGAAAGGCTCTTACTCTTATTCTTTCTTTTTAGAAGAAAATATAGGAAGGAGATTTGACTTCTTAGAAGGAGATGACTAGATCTTTGTATGTACTGGTCTCGATAATTGAAGAGAGGAAAGAGACAGAGGAGTACGCGAAAGGACACTGTGAAGGAGATTGATCCTAGCTCCTTCTTTCATACCAGGAAAGAGAAGAGGGGATGCTTGCTATCATTCCAGTGCCAACTGTCCAATCAGTGAGTCAAGCCTGTCTGCCCTTTCAAAGTCAAGGCCATCTTGAGCCAAATTCAGACTCCGGAAGAATATTCACTTGGCATCTAACTTTAGCCCTCTTGAACCTCATTATATATTGTTCCGTAGTTTCTCTAACTTGCTGTCTAATTCGAGCCAAGTCTACCATGGACACACCAGGATCTGTCCTCGAGAAATGGGACTGGAACTGGTTCTGCATGTCCTCCCAAGTGAAAATCGAGTTGGGTAGAAGGTTGACATACCAAGTGAAAGCCTGGCCTGTCAATGAACTCGGGAAAAGCCTAAATTTCAGGTAATCATCATTTGTCCCTACACTGGAAAGTAAATCGAGCCATGTGCTCTAAGGCTGAGACACTTCCTTCTTCCGAGAACAAGGTAAATTCAGGTATTTTATACCCCCTAGGAAAAGGGTGGTCCCTATCTATGTAATCAGGATAGGGTTTCCTATATAATGGCATATTAATTCTCTGTAATCTAGGGCCATACATTTGTTCGATCAAGTAGTTGGTCAAGTCTTCCTTTCACTGGCACAGCAGGCTGTGGGATTTGGTAATTCTGGCCATTGACCCCCCTTGTACATTCAGTGGTGGTTTTTCCTGACTATTCTGGCCTGTCACTTGGCCATTCGAAGCATCTATTCCAGGATTTTTAGGGACTTGGGCATTCTGTCCAATCACTGGGTTACTCTGGGTATTCGAAGGTAGACTCAAGTTATTCGTTTGAGGAGAACCCCTATTCTGTACTTGTGTTGGATATCCTAATGGGACACCCTGCCCCCCTTGTTCAAACAAAGGGTTCTCCCTAAGGCTTGGGAATTCATTAGCTAGAGGTACCTAGGGTCCTGTGGGGGTGCCCTAGTGCTAAGGGTCATTCGATTCCTTTCTAAGTCAGATCTCTGGCCTGCATTCGAGGCTACTCTTTGGATCTCGCCAACCAAGGCTTGGTTAGTCTCATTGTGCTTAGCAACTATGGGCTCAAGGGTGACTATGACTTCTCTGGCCACTTGTTTGGCCATCGGTGCCACTGTAGCTGACAAGGACTGGTTTATATCTAAGAGAACTCTATCAGCCTCTCGATGTGTCCTTTCGCTAACATAGGTACCAACCTTGTTAACTGTACCAAAGTATGGTTTCACAGTCACGCCTCCATGACTCCCATATTCGTTCAGTTTCTCGTTTATATCTATCGGTCATTTCTTGAATCTGTTTATCGAAGTACTCATTTACGGCCTGGTGATTTCTATCTAACATGGCCATAAATTCTGCTCGAGTGACCAGACCTACTTCATTATCTGCTGGTACTTCCTGATTCGAAGACAGACTCTGGGGATTTCCAGTGTCTTCGAGGGCCTAATCCCCTACTTGAGACGATGAAGGAAGCACTTCGGCATCGGCAGCGGTAGTTACAGGATCATCGGATAGCTATGAAAAGCATCTAGGAAGAAAGGACCGAGCTGATTCTATAGCTGCCTATTCTGTAACAGCTGATTCTATCACAACTTATTCTTTCTTCTTCACTTGCAAAGAACCTATTTGATTCAATTGCAGCTCCTTCTATGCTATCAATCCCATTTTGTTCACAGCGTCCTCTTCTGGGAAGGAATTGATGGAAGGAATCGGAAGTAAGGCTTGACTTTCCCCGTTCTTTGTCTTCTAGGCGTCGGAGGGGAATGAAATTCCTAATGGTTCTCCTTTAACCGGGGAGAAGGACTAATCTCAGTCTATTCGGCCTCGAGGCGATCTAATATCGACTGGGGGACTTTGCCCGCTACTCCGTCAAAGAGGAAGGACAATCCCTTAGCTTAGGTCCCTGCCTTTTAAGGCATTAACGCAAAGAGAACAGCCTACTCTTTCAAAGAGCTTTTTCTGTCAGTTCCTTCTCGAACAACCCATTTGTGCACAACGCATTCTGTAACAACAGCAACCTATGAGTGCACAACAGCCTACTCTCAAGCAGCTTCTTCTCGAACGGTTGATTCCGTGCCTGAATGTCCAGCTTATTCTTTCAATCCTGTCTTCGATTCTAGTCCTTACCTGTGTAAGCTAGCAGTCTCATTCTCTCGCACTCGCATTCGTCCTTCCTGCTAGTCATCAGTGAGCCTAAAGACATGGAATTGCAATTGGCTCTTTCCTGTACTTCCCCTGCTTCCTTTGCCGCTGCATCTGCATCTCTTCTCGTAACCGGTGTTCTTGTTACAGTAAGCGTTGCAATTGAATCAACTCTTGGCCTATCCGGTGTTTATGGTGAGTTCATAGCCGCGTTGAAATAAAAACTGTTGGCAAAAACCGTTGCCGCTGCTTAACTATGAGTACTCGTAACCGTAGCAGCTGGAATAACCGGTGCTTCTAGTTCGCGGGCCCATTTCGGACCACTCTTGGCTAAGCTCTCTTGGGCGTTAGTTCATCGATCTACAACTTTGCTCACTTGATAAGTACGCTCTAAGTCTGAGCCTTACCCTTTAAATGAAAGAAGAATCTTTCAGCGGTAACCTGTGACGAGATTACTGACCGAAGACTTGGGCCTGTCAAGCCTGCTTTCCTCGATGGAAGCCCACAGAAGGGCCAAAACACGCCTACCCATCATCAAAGCAAGCCCAAGCCCATGCAAGAAGGACCTCATTGTCATGGAAGCCCTTTCCTTACTCCTCAATATAGTCTATGAGAACGTTTTTCTGACCAACTCTCATGGCTTTAGGAGGGGGCGGGCCCCTAAGCTAGCTCTCGCCTTCTTCAGGATTTGCTCCTAAATTCCAGCTATGATCGACCTTTCGAATGAATGAAGTTAGAAGCTAAGGGCTTTGGTCGAGTGCTTTGCCAATCATTCTTCTATGTACGATAGTCATAAGGCAAGTAGCAAGAAAGAGCACAGGAACGATATCCATTTCATTCCTTGCTTGGGGCTTGGTGGGATTCCTCGCTATCAATCAATAGAAGAAAGAAGCTACTTGAAGGCAGGACTGTAAGAGGGATGAGACCTACCTATTACAATCCTCACTAGATGAGGGAGGGAATCAAAAAGGCAAAAGGCTGCCTACTATCCGGACTGGACTCACTCAGGACTTCCATCTAGAGATATAGAATAGAAAGGAAAGGGCAAAGTCTGACTCTATTACTTACTAAAGGCAGGAAGAGAGGACTTCTTATCCCCGCTCTGCCCTTGGGGGAGGAAGCCCAATCACCCCTGGCTTGCTTATTCAACTCCCAAAAAGAACAACTGAAACGGATTCTCCTCAAATGGAATTCATATGTAGGATGCTAAATAGTAGTCCTCGTAAGAAAGAGAGAAGTCAAGAGGCTAGAAGTAAAGAAGGGCATCTTACAAAGGACTTAATGCTCTCGGAGAATAGGTTAGCCCTGTTGAGCCACTGACAGACTCTTTATCCTCCTCTCTTCATACAATATATTCTACATAGCAACAGCGGCAATGCATATTGAGGAAGATAGGTTGCATCTCTTTCTAGAATAGATACAGTAAGGAAGGTTTAAGCTACATCCTAAAGGTAAGAAATAGATTCTTCTCCTTTCGCCTAGCATCCCTATTGGCTTGCTGGAACAACCAGCTTGCTAGATAGAATTCGTTCTAATTCATTCTATCTTGATCTAAACCTACAGGAGCTACGTGCCCCAGGGGAAAGTCCTAACCCTAAGAAGGAAGACAGCTACAATCTCATTAGTTATTCTCTGTCCTTATCCCTTCTAAACTTCAAGGAAGAACAAGGAAAGAAAAAGAGCATTCCTCTAGCTCCTAAGCTCTTCGAATAGCTAACAGATAAAATACAGTCTTATCTAGCCTAGCGTGCTATAAACCTGAGGAAGGAGCAAGTCTCAGGTATTTTATTCCCGAACCTACCGGAGTGACATACCACTGCCAAGAAAGAACAACAGAAACCTCATACAGTCTAATCTGCCCTTCTCCTCTATAGCTATCACTTGAGAGATCTTATTTGATAGAATCTAGCCTAGCTTGGTATTACCCTTAGACGGAATAGATGAATGGATAGGACGCAGGTTCGGGCCATTTCCCTTCGAAGGATTTTACTTGTGTCACCGTTGCATTATTAGGCGTCTTGCCTCTTTCAAAGAGCAACCCTTAAGAATTAATGCATTTCATTTATTGTGTTGCATAATTTCCAAACCATTGATTTACTTGTCAAAGTTTCCATTCCTTAGAGGTTTTTATCCCTCTCCTTCGTGGTACCTCACGTTTTCGATAATGGTAACATGACCTCTATTTAGTGGTAACTTACCGCTTCGGTACTAAGAACTCTCCCATTAGTGGTGGCACTCTCCTTCCACATTAAAGGTTTTAGGCTTTTCGAGACTTTTCTAGAAACATTCATTCAAACACAAGGCACGGCGCCTTTTTAGTCCAATCTTCAGTAGGCACGGTCCCTTTCCATAGGTTAATCACACCTTAGGAAATCACAATGTCTATCTCCAAAGTCGGGTACAGGGCCCAGCGCCCTTCCCAGTCATGGTCCAGCCCTGTCTATTTTCTAGGATTAAGTCCCCTTAGGATCAGTTTCTCTCTAGGATTAGATCCTTTTTCCGTAGGATTACTTCTTTCCATAAGGTTAACCAGGTCCATTCCAATTCGATAACCAATGCAATATCCCGTACCTATTTCCGGAACATCGTCCGGTGCCAATATTCCTTCTTTTTTTTATATACGTTCGCACGGCAGATAAATGGTTTAACGGTGTTTCTAGCTCGTGAACCTCTAGTTGTTCGTGAACCTAAGGCATGACAGGACTAAGGAAGTATTTCTGACTTAGTACCGTATGTTCTTAGTACCAAACTTCCTGCACTAAATGCGTTTTGATTTAGTAGCAAACTCATCATTACAGCCCCCGCCATGACTGCGAGTGCCTTTTTCTTAATCTTTCCTTGCTCTATTGCTAGTGGGTAAAATTGATCTTCCTTTTGAAAGAGATCTGCCACTTGGGTGTGAACGGCTTTATCATCACACATACAGACAAAGCCTGAGTTGTGCAACTCACATACCTTTTCGACACGACAAAGGTTTGATTCACCAGATCTACATATCGCGGACTTAAGCACGCTAATGGTTGTGTGACTATCTGTTCTGGTATAAAGTGCCACCACGCGAGGACTGCTAACCCTAAGGCCATGGCGCACCCCACGATTATCCTTCTTTTATAGGACCGCACCCGCAGTAGCTCTTGGTCTATAGCTTTGAATTTGATTGCTGGCTTTGTGACATCGTTCAAGCCTGTCATTCTCTCTATCGGCCCCATTTTCTATTTTCCCAGGGCAACAAAGATATTAATATTATTCCCCCAGGCTCCCATAGCCTTCTGACTCTGGTCTTTTTGAGCCTTAGCTCCTCACTCCTTTTCAGTTCCCTAAACTTATTGTCCCACAGCAATAATTTTTTTAGTGCTGACATTATTTCCAATTTCCTCTTCTTTTTTTCAGGTAATGGTACCACTACTAATAATACCCCTGCTTCTCCTACTCCTCCTCCTTCATCGTCGTTGGTCCTTCCTTTTCGCACTTCGTTCTTAAGCTAACCATAGCTAGTCTTCTCTTTACTATGAGTTTGTCTAAAGCAACTTCGTTCGATTTTTAATTCTCTTGGTTTAACTATTTCACTCCGAAAAATGTGCAAATGAAGCTTCTACTATAATAAAATAAGCTATTTGATTTCGTCTAACTTCTTCATTTGTTTTTTCAAGTTGTAAACCCCAACGAAAAATGAATCTATGCTCGGAGAAGGCATTTTCGGGGACTAGCCCCTTTTAACAAAACAACGTATAACTTCTGGACTAAACTAACTCGTTCCAGATCCCGACAGTAAGACCGGCGTCGGTACCTCATGGAATTCCCGGTCTCCCGTTTTCTTCCAGAAGGCCCCAAATCCTTGATTTGGCCAGGAAAGACTGCACTGCTTGAGGCCCCTAAAGCCTTCAAAAGCCTACACCAAACAAAAAATGAAGAAGTATCCATAATTACAGTCCTAAAAATTCTTAGTTAAGAAATCTACCCTATAGAATTTAAAGTTTATGTTTGTAATTTACCTTTGCAATTTAGAATCCATTAAGGGGACACAGACCAGCAACTCTTCGCTGAATGTTTAACCTTCCAGTGAGGTATTCAGGTTGAGACTCCCGAACTTTGATGAGAATCTCGTCGTATTCTGGGCCTAAACCAGTGAGACATCCACTTTTGACCCATACATTCTTTTCTAGCCGGAGATGGAGGGCAAGGTGAAACGAACCAGATATCTAAAGCTGCTGCTCTGTTTCCTTCAGGTCCTTTGGGTAGCATAGATGCATTAGGCATGAGCATTTCCTTGTTCTTTGTTGTTTCGATTTATATGTCAGTACCTCGGTTTCCAACTAGACAAGCACAATTTCCTGTATTGGTGTCTTAGAAGCCAGAGAAGACATTGCACCGCCCTGCTGGGCAACCTTCTTTACTTTAAGCTGATATCTTAGTTTAGCTCTCTTTTCGTTATCAGCCTTTGATGCATCTTTTGCATCCCAAAATGCAGATCCAAGCAATGCCTTGCCTCCAACTCCAATGGCATGTTAGCTTCAGTTCTGACTGCAATTGGTGTGAGCTTCTTATAAAATGAGAATATTGGTGAGGTTTTGTCTAATAGCTAGGCTGAACCTCTAGAGAACAATGAAATTCGATTAGGGAACCTTTCAACTTCTCAGCCTTGGATCTAATGCTTCTTGGGTTGTAAGAATTGCGTTTCATCAAGTTGATTATTCTGTTAGAAGCTGTATTTTAATCGTTAGTACAACGGATATTTCCTGATTTCATTAGTATTCCTCCATTTTTGGCTAATAATTTCGGGTTTATTTGTCAGTGTTTGCTGAATGCTTTATTTGATGACCAACGACAGTTTGCAACTGTCATTACTGTATTCCATGGAAAGAAACACTGCACCTAGATATTTAAACTCTATGGAAATTCACTACGGGATAGCTTCTGGCCTTATGCAATATGACCTGAGCAGTTCTTGGTGATTTGAACTAAAAATATGCTTGGACGTATATACATGAGTTGTCTTGAACTGTATACTTTTTCTAGTTTCTCTTGGGATGTTGTTTCTAATTTAGTCACCTCAAACAAAGATCACGTAGTTTGAGATCAGACCAGATAAAAAAGCAAGGAGTAAATGGAATAGAGAAAGAGACCAGAAAAATGCCAAAATTTATGAGGTACTGCCCTCGTTCACAAAAAGCACAAAAAGGAAAAAGAGAGCAGACAAGGCCATTCAAAGATACGACAGTCAAAAGAACTTTGACAATTAAGAAGAGGGCTGCGGCAAAAAAGAGTTATACACCAGTGTTGGAGAACACTCGAGACCACAAGAAGAGTCAGTTTTTGGTGGCACGAGTGAGGCGCAGCATCCTGAGCACACAAAGAGTGGAGGAACAGTCTCAGTGTCCTCAATGCCACAGCAGCGAGTGTGCTGCCAGACCTCACAAAGATCACATTCCACCATCCTCTCCCCATCATCATCTTGAGCGCCACATTCGCATTTCACAACCCAATTGTCAGCCCCACCTTCATACCTCAGGCGATTCTCCAAGCCTATCCCGGTCCCTCTCACACATAGCTCTGCACCTGACTCAACTGCTCCAAAAAGCAATTCCTCATCCTCCAATTCCCAGCTCTGAAATCTCCATCAACACAAATTCATCTGTTATACAGTACGTGTCCTTTAGTGCATTCTCCACTGCTTGCTTCAATTCTCCAACTGTTGCATGCATTGGAACTACAACGATTTCACCAACTGGTAGCACCATTTCCATTTCAGCTTCTGTGCCACACAATCTTGGAACTAATCGGCAAATAAATCTCAGATACTGATCCTCCGCGTCAACAAACGGCCATTCCTTCGCAAAGTGCTTACTCTCCAGAATAGCCTGAGTAGCCAATTCCACCAGATGTGATCCTCTGTAATCCAACAGAACATTGTTATACAGATCAACCAAATCATTGTAAACATCAAGACCTGGCACCAGAGATGATACTGTAAGAAGCTTTCGAGGTGCTTCTTTTTGCGGCTCAGAAACGTTAGCCTCATTACCAACCTCACGGATGGAATATTCCAAAATTCGAGTGACTGGGTCACTGTGCGACACACAACGTGATTTCCTACAATCACATTGTTCATTGCTTTTAGAACATGATCCAGCAGACCTGTATTACCTATATGAAGCCGAGCTGCATCTCGCAAATCTTGTCGTGTCATGCCGCCATGTGCTTGATTCTCTTTCAATGCGTCCACAATGACTTCTGCTGTAAATTCCAGTCTTCTTGTAGGCCATCTACTATCCATACACGCAACTACAGTAGAGAACCTCCTATAAGCTGTTGACTTCTCTTTTCTCAAAGGCTTGCTCTGGGTGGAGAGTCTGCTAGGGGGTCTCGTGATGGAAGATGGAGGAGCTGAAGTAACTTTGTTAATTAGCATAGGAGCACGAGATTTTATAGTTAGCATAAACCTGAGTAGATCTTTGATTGTAACTAGCTGGGTTTCACTCATGTCTCTGTAATGACGAATTATCTGCTTGATTTCTCTGCCTTTGTCAGTTTTACCAAAATCTTCAATGATCACTTCAAGTTCCAACGAGCTAAGCAGTTCAATTGCACTGATATAATAGTGCTCTGCCACTCCAAAGCTTCCACGGCAGAATCTGTAGCCCCCACCTACCAAAGCAAGAATGTCCATAAGCAACGCCATAAAGCAATCTAAGATCCATTGACCTTTTCTTTGACACATCCTCGACGATCTTCCCATCGAAATCAACAAGAGCAAGTGTCCGCCGTTACATTATTCATAATATGAAATAGGCCCAAGAATTATGGTGCTTTTGGTTACCTCGCTCGAAGTATTGTGCAAATTCTATCCCATAAATCCATGATTTATCTGCCACATAGGTACTTTGAACCGCCTTCAATGCCATTGATGCAGACCAAATGACCAAACCCGTTGCAGTGAATCAGGCCATGCAACAGATGGGTCTGAAGTTCCATAACATCATCATCCAGAGGCTTATTCCACTCATCATCCGTAGGGATTCTCAAATGAGACTTCCGTTTAGACAGAAAATGATTGCTCCAACGTCAACAACGAAAAAACCAAGTCCCATCCTCTTTAAGGAGCTTAGCCCTCTTCTTATCCTAAACCCCCTAGAACTTGTTGAGAAAGTCGCTTTGAAGATGGGCACCCTTTCCTTATGGGAAGTAGGGAAGTTTAAAGCGAAAGACAGGCAGACGGTTCTCTCTTCTTATTCTATATGAACAGGTATTTGCGTTAAGAGAACACAGGTGGTAGCCTAGAGTAGAGTAGATTCGACGGTATGCCAGTTGCGTAAAGAAATTCTACGAACCTTCTTGCATGATATAGTTGCTTCTACTTTTCTTTATTTCGGAATTGGGTTTGTGTTCCGCTTCAGATATATAGAAAGAAAAGGGGAAGGCGCCATTACTGAGATTCCGTAAGTAACTCAGCGCTTCAAAAACAAGAGTCACGCTCTTTAAACGCCCTAAGAAATAGGCTTAAGTCATCGATTCGGTTCCTTTTTTTTTTTTAGTACTTGGCGCGCGCTAGCGCTGGCGCTATAACCGCCTAAAATAGATCCAAAAGCATAGAAACAGCCGTTATCGCTCAATGAATTCACTCTGCGCAAGCCTTCCATCATTTTCGTGGCAAACTGCTGTCTCCTGCCTGCCCTTCTCTTTCTCGTTATCGGTCAATCGGCTGTCCATCCATGTCATGCTATAAACCATTCCTGGAATCAGTCTGTCTCTGTCTTGTCTCTATGGCTTTCTTTTTTTAGTAAAAAGACTTGTTAAAACGATCGAATAGGTCAATTGGGTAGATGGTGGGAAATTCAAATGCTCTTTTTGGCATTCTTTTTTATTTGAGTTTAGCATCCCTTGCTTAGTTCCCATATCCCGGTAAAGGCTATCAACCGATTCATTCCTCTTTCCTGCTTTTGGGGAGTCTTAGTTTTAGTTCCACACTGCCATGATTAGAAGAAGGCACTCCCCTGAACTGCATTTCATAGGAAGGCTTGGTCCCTGCTCTTTTGGGTGCCATTCCTGCGAGTTGTCTTATCCAAAACGAGTCACCAAACCAAGTGTTGACCTGAGTCGAACAAGGCTGGAGTCATGCCAAAGCCAGTCCATTGCCTCAACGTTGGATTGATGGGTTCTAGCTCCAAAGAACATATACATGGAGCTATGTCGACTTACGTACGTCTCCTTGACCAAACGATCAGGTATACCACGCCACGTATCATCCCCTCTTTCCATAGAGGAGAGATAAAGAAAAAGAAAAGAAGGTAACTTCGATAAGGGGGGGCGGAAGGATCGCGCCCTGCCAATTTGGTGAGCTGGCAATTCTCGTATCTACGGCAATAAAGAAAATGCTTTATTGCACTTAACACCAACAAAATATCGACGAAAGAATGTGAAGAGCTCGCTAGCAGACTATTCGATTCGTCTCATCAAGTCTTGGGCTCAGACGGAATCCTACCCTGCATCATCGAAATGTGCTTTACGGGCCTGAGCCACTTAACTTGCTATATTGACGGAAGGCCTAGTCAGCTAGTTTGCTTTAAGAAAAAGAGATTGCTACTCTCCGTAGCGTCACGAGCGGGATTTGAACCCACACTTCAGGTCTTCAAAAGAACACCCGCGAACTCCCTTTTATTCAAACGTGACTTTTGTTTACTCGGTTCACCACGAAAGGGCTACATCCGGGGCCGGTTCGACAGGAAGCTTTTGAAAAATGCAGTGCACCAAAGTAAATAAGGAACGAGATGAAAGTAAAAGGAGTAATAGAAAAAGGAGGGCCCCTAATAAAATATATCATTCTATTTTTCATCTTATCCTCGCCCTCTGTCTTTACCTTGAATTCTATCTAGCTCTTGGAGAAACTCCCCCCAATCTTCGCTGTGGGGGTTTTGGAAGGACCTACGAAGGGAAGCGAGCTTCTGATTAGTCTCATCTATCCCTACAAATTCGGCCTCCGCGAGCATAACGTCAATCGCACGATTGATATCGTGCGGATCATCCGGGAGAGGCTCATTTCGCCCGGTCAGTAGAGTGGCAGAATATGTAATTAGACGCGTCTTATTCTCCGCAAATTTATTCAACTTGCGTTCCGCGGCTTTGTATTCCGGGGTCCTTTCGAGGGTTTCCTCCGGCGCCGGCTGTTCAACTGACTGTTCCCTCTCATTACCATCATACGACGGTATGGAAGGGATAGAGGGGACCGACGCATCACTAGGAATAGGAGATAAATCCCTAGGTACGGACGGAAAGGATCCGTCCTGCGAGTCAGGCTGACCCACATTAGACGGACCAGCATTAGAAGGCCCCGGAAGTGCTCCCCCTCCCCCTACAGTAAAGATGAGAGGGAAGAAATAGGGCAAAAGGTCACCTACATGAGAATTCAAATAGATTCGGAGAAAATAGCAAAAGAAAGAGATGGCAAATAGCAAGGATAGATACATAACAAAGACAAGGCGAAAGCCGTACTTCTTTTTCAAAAGTACAGCATAACGACCAAAGAGAAAGCTGCTGCATAAAATCAGTATAGCCAAAATCACGAGATTGAGACCTGTAGTCATTATAGCGGTTCCTTCAGATCCTAGAAAACGTCCGAAAAAACTTGCTACGGAGCAACCAAGCAGGGGCAAAAATACTCTCAGTAGAAAGAAACAGTACATGGTGGGGATCACTATTGACGATTCCTCCTCTTCCTATTGATCAAAAGCATCCAGCAGGAATCGAACCTACGAATTTGCCTCTTTATTAGGTTGGGCGCTTTAACCATTCAGCCATGGATGCAAAAAGAGCGAGTGAACTAGGTTTTGGTATTCCTTCTTGAGCTTCTATTTCCTCCGTTAAGGGAGATTCGAGAAAAGATCATCAAAAAGGGGTTTTATATTTTTACATTTTTGGACGTAGCCAAACATGCTCAGCAAATCCTCGGTGGATAAACAGTCCACCTCCAGCTCGTTCCAGACGATGCGCCTTGCCAAAGCCGAAAAGTCTATCTTTTTTGAATCGATTTGGGTGGCAACGCTGGGCCGATCACAGTAGCGCCGAAGCTGATCCTCAACGGAGGATTCGATTTCCCTTATTATGTTTATGCGTGCTGGAAGCACGGCACGCTCCTCCTCCGGAGCAGCGATCGGCGGAACGCCGCCTTCCCCTATGGTTGGATTTTGGGAAGGATAATATTGGTTTACCGCAACCATCAGGTCCGACGGCTCACTCGAACTCGAAGCCATCCATGGGGCCGGATGGGAGCTAGTAGAGGCGCCCATGCTTTCTCTCCAGCCTTCGCTGGGACCCACTCGCTCACCAGTAGGGCCGCCTCGCTCCTCACGTGCGAACGCAGCATCGGCACACTGCATTTCCTCAGGCCCCACGCCAGTAGAAGAGGAAGAGGGGGCCGGTTGGGTTGGCTGAAAGAGAGCGCCTTCTTGCTGTGGCTGACCCTGGGCTGGGGCCGAAGAAGATGCCTCCGATTGGAGCCCCAAAAACTCCTCAATACCGTCGTAATCTCCGCTGGAGATTGAGGGTACCGACGCTGCAGCGGTTGACGGAAGAGGAAGCTTTGTGCCCGAAGCACCTTCACCTGACCCAACCATCATATTAGCCAAAGGGAAATCCATGATCCCCGCTACCGCCGAAAAAAGAAGGGCCAAAAACCCAAAATGAAACCCTATCCTATGGAATAAAAGGGAGAGCCCTTTTCCTAGGATCAGAGATTCCATTTTCAAAAAAATGAGGTTCAAATCGAACCCCATTAAAAAAAAAAGAGAAAAAAAAAAAACAATAAAAGTCATAAGTAAGACAAAGGAATAGAGCCATCTACGATTCAGACCAAGTTTTACCGAAATCGGATTCCCTTTTCCCCTTTCTCTAATAATAAGGGTTCCAAACCTTTTTTGAAGAGTAGAGTGTTCAAGCTAGCTTTTTCAAGTGCGTGCGAGTTAGGCACCAGTCTAAGGGATTCAATTCGCTGCTAAAGATGAAAGATTCCAATGAGCTGCTGGATTAAGAACACTTCCTTTCCTCAACCCTAGTTCGCTCTAGCCTTGCTGCCTTGGTTGGGCTACTAAATCAAGTAACTACTGACCCACGACTCTTAGGTTAGGGGGAATGCTTGTCCATACCGAGCCTTTCTTCTCACTTGACTGGTGAGCTACTTACTATCATTGATACTTGAAAGAGATAGATAGTAATATAGGCTGAGAGGAATGTAAGACGAGCTACTCTACTATCTACCTAACACTCGTTCTAAAATCAGTTGACTGGCTCACGTACTATCGTTCTATTTGAATTCCGTTTCTCCTGAAGCTTGAAAGCGGGCTCAAAGCAAACTACGGCAAGAAAGAGTTCTTTCGCGCAGCTCGCCCCGGCTGTGAGACTTGTGCTTTCGAGTAACCCATTTGCTCATCGCTTGATATGGTTCTTACGTCGGAAAAGAAAGAGATTGGGAATGCCGGACTAAGCAAAGAGAACATATTGAAAGGATTGAACTTATCGAACGAGGCCTATTCAACTACAGGAATTTCTTCTGGTTCGCTACTTAGATTATTGGATTGGACCGAAACCGGCCTAGGGTGAGCTACTTACTTACTTGACTTTCTTCCTTGTGGAAATGGCCGATTCACTACTCCCTCGAACTGTCTTATCACTTTCCTGGTTCACAACTAGCTCTATTTTCTCTTTCTCCTTTGGCTTTCAACACTAGAACAGTTCCTTCAAAGGAAAGAAAGAAGAAAGTGGAAGTAATATGTAGCTTGAGAAGACGGATGGACTCTCTTTGTTGCTAGCGGGCTGACTATAGCACCAACAGCTAGGACAGCTTTCACTCGCCTTAGGAAGGAATGTAATAAGGTCTGCCCTTTCCTATCTTCTTATCTGTTAGCAGTAGTAGGAACCTTTATGAGTGAAAGGCTTTGAACACTTCTGTCCAGAACCTCCCAGTTGGATGAAAGTGAATACCGAAGCTTCCCTTACAGATGACAGTGCTGCTTGCTATTGGTAGGCTATTCAGAGACAGGACCGCTCATAGTGCCTTTTCTTTTATTGTTAACAGGGATCCCATTTTTCTCCTTGAGCTTCGTGCTATTGAAAGGGCAATCAGATCTGCTATCCGCTTTGGTTTCTAAACCTCTGGGTGGAAACGGACTCTCTTATAGCTTCTCAGATCATCCATAACAAGTTCGAGCGCCTTACCTTTATATAAAAGGGCGCAACGATGGCGCTAAATTCACTAGCCGGCGCGGCAGGTCACCCTCTTACTAGTTTGAGGGAAGATCCTGGTTCCTAGCTTGAGGAAGAGTGTCTGACTCTTAGACTCTCGAGTGAGGTAGGTCACTTTCGAAGGACAAGTGCTCGGAAATTCGATAATTGACTAGATCTCTAGCCGGATCTGTCTTTCAAGTGAGGAATTTCATGCTTCTTTAAAAGTAGAGAACTACGGGGACAGAAAAAAGAGATGTGTATCCTTCACATGATCAAGGAAATGAAATAGAGAAAGAGCATGATCTTCGACAAACCAGATTCCCTACCCTTAAGGATCTTCTTTCCTTCTTATAGCCTGGGAGGAGACTTGAAGAATTGGGTAAAATACATGCTGGTGATGCGAAGGAGAACCATCGGTATGGGACCCGAGCGGTAATTCATTAATCAATCCCACTTGTTGGTTCTTTCGCTCCTTGCCTGTGTCTCGCCTATAGATGAGCTTTTTTCATACTTATATGTTTTAGACCAACCCCCGGAATCGCCCCTCTCCCTATGGTCGAGCATTCGCTGATATCCCTATTTCGAATTTGGTTATTTGTTCGTGGGTTCATTAGCAAGATATGGGACTGAGTGATGATACCAAAGACTCCTTAGGCGCATAGCCACTCCTCTCTGGAAGCTTAGGCCGTTGTTTTGGCAGAAACAGGAACTGCTACGCCTCCTTCACTTGTTGCTGGCATAAGTCACCACTCGGTTGTCTCATATCCAAGGGATTCCTCTTCTGAAATAAAATAGCAACGGCAGATCCTGATCCCCCCTTCCTTCATTCCTGGGTACAAGTGGAATGCCCGATCGGATCAAAGAGAGGATGCGGCTACCTACTAAGAGTAAGAGTTCGAGTAAGGGTTCCAACCCACGTACATATACATGCCATAAAGGGGACACCGGCCGGCCCAGCCCTGCTGGTTGGTTGTATCGTCCCGTACACCTCTTTTAACTAACTAAAAGCTTGGGCTTCTTCTATTAAATAGCCAGAATCCTACCTCTATCCATAAGAATGGAAAGGTTTTTCTAGTCGTACCTCTATTGATACGAGGAGCTGCTCAACTCTTACTCTTCTATTGGTTTAGTGCGAAGGGCTGCATTCCTATTGGCACGAGGCAGTAGCCGCCGTTACCCGGCCTATAAGTCTTTTATTTAAGATATCCCATAAGCAACTTAACTACCCTACGAACAACAGCTAATAGTCTCTCGCCGGGCACTTTTGTGAAAGAGGAAGAACGAAGCAAACAAGAAAATCCGAGCTAGGTGGTTATAACGAAGTACGTTGGGAAACGGATTGGCATAATAGACAGTCGGTACGGAATCATTGAAGGAGACACGTAGACTGCTCGAAGTGAGGGAAGTGCCTTTCTTGATATTTAGTAATAAATCCTAATAGAATTTAGGCCCGCAAGGGTAAGGGTACGACCAATCCATTTGCATCTGCTCCTTTTCTTCCATTCGTTGATCGAACTTCCGGAGCGAAGAAACTCATTTTCATGCTCATGTGGTGGTTACAATTCAACCCACCCTTTGATCTTAATATCATATCGATAAATCCCTCAAACCTCGGTATAGTATGATGAAAAAGCTCTCAAGCCACAGCTATTAAAGAAGTGACTCCCTCCTATTTATGGAACCCTACGAAGTCTTCGTCTTCAGCATACAACTCCTTCAAGCATTAAAAGCCCACTACTTCCTGGCTCATAGTCACAAGTCAGTCTACGGCTCAATGTATCAGCAACTCGATGAAGCTCGCCTGATTGTTGACGAATAGCAAATGGAAACTTCGGTAGGAAAGACCTAGCGTGCATGTTCTTCATGTGCTTCTGACTGTTCAAGAACTTCAATGCCTGGTGATCAATATACAAGACGACTCGATTAAGCAGAGGGAAATACGCGCTTTTGCCTTTGTTGAAAGCAAGCAAAGACCCCGGTTACGTCGGCTAGAGCTCCATGATTAGACTCCCTTCTGTACAAACTCAGCAGCAAGGCAGAGAACATCTTAAACTAAACCATTTAAGAAGGATATAACTTCACTTCCGCCGTCACTTCTTCACTTCTCTGATCGATCGATCTGGTACATCCGAACTTTCTTTCTCTGATCGATGGTCTCTTGCCCACCGAAACGACTATTTTAATGATATGCCCTTCGGCCATTCCCCTCGCTCTTCAGACTGAGCTGAATTGACAATCCTTTCAGTCGCTCCGATCCTTAAGACTTGTTCTCCTCTCGCTCCGGGCTGATCCCCGTGTTAGTCTCGCCTCTCTCCTTGAAAGAATGGTAGGAGGATATCCCCTTGGATTGCCTAGCGGTAATAGAAGGTAGACTCTGAAACTAGAGTCATCTCCTTAGCTTTGGTTTACCCCGGGATATGCCATTACCACATAACCCGCCCCTGGTATTGAGCTTTCTCCAGATTCCGTTTGTGACCCTATTCTCTTTCGGTTGAGTAAACAGACCAACCCCCCTTCCAGTCCAAATGAGCATAGACACCAGCAACTTCAACAGAAGCAAAAAAAGAAGCCAACTTGAGTCACTTCCATTAATAGCAATCGGTTAAGAGATATTGGGAATGAAAGTAGACTTGACTCATCAATCCGATTCGGCAGCTGCTCTTCCGACATCGTCCTAGTGATCCAGGCTTGGGCATATTCCTTGTACTCTGGGAGATAGTCTGGGAGACTCTTAGGGAATAAGGGATGGGCCTATAGAACGGAATCTGGACTCTCCGCTCAGGTAGATCAGCTTCTAAGGCAGCAAGAACAGAAGACCATCTTTTAAAAAGCAAGAAATGGAAAGAAGAGGGGGACAGAAAGAGCGGTTAACTCTATCAGATCTGCAAAGAAGTACCAATAGAAGGTGATCATAAGGAGGGCCCCACTTAAGAGTCCCGTAGAGCAAGTGAACAGAATCCTAACCATCTTCACTTCAAGTTAGACCTTTACCTTCTTATCGGTGACAACAGAAGAAGCCCAACCCCACGGGCAACATCCTCCCCTTTTGCCTTGGGAGTAGCTCATGCCTCAAAAAGAGCTGCTGGGTCATCCTCTCTGTAGAATAGCCTCCCTCTCTCATCCTAGGTCCCCCTCTTCTGTATATTCTAAGTAACTCAGAGATAGAGCTAGTATTGGACCACGACCTTTACTTTATTGGACAAAACTAACCTCACATAGATTTCTTGCAAGAAATGGGCCGATACAAGACATTCCTACGCGGGAGATAGCCCAAGAGAGTAGATTTGCACGTGGAAGAAATCCATATAATAGTATGGCATAATCTATGATTCAGATACTCAAAAAATGACCAGGAGGCACTTATCTCACCTTGAAATAAAGGAAGGTAGGCAGATATGGAAATCCTAACAAAACCAAACGCACGCCTACTCTCTTATTTAGAACCAGCAAGGCGCTTTGCTCGGTCGGAGATAGAAGGCTACTTCCCTGCCCTTAGAGGAGGTATCGGAGACAAAGACTCGAAAAAAGCCTCTCTTTGTCCCACTTCTGAAATATAGTGTAAATCTCCCCCTCTCCATGAGTGGAAATGCACTCGATCTGTCCATCCTCATACATTATTCTAGTAAGGCTGCGCTTTCAGGCTAGTATGCTGTTTCGGTACATTCTTCCGTCACTGGTTTTCATACCTTAGATGACCTTATTTATGCTGGAAAAGAAAAGAAAATCCTACTCATTTAGAAGGGGGCGCCAGAGGGGTACTAGACCACTGATTTGAAGTTTCTAGAATAGACCCCTATCAGATATTTCAGGGGTGGAGAAGAAGACCAGTCAAGATAACCTGAACTTAGACAGAAATAGAAAAGAAGCCTAGGTCTGACAATGACCTTGACCTCGATCTCACTGCCATATACCGAGAAGCTGGTCTTTCAGAGCCAGCACTTAGAGATGAATTGGAAGAACAGAACTAGACAGAAGACAGAACTCACCGATCGATGAAGGAAGTCACTGAAGGAAATGACCTGAGACCGAACCCGAACTCACTCAGTTTATTCTTTACACAATGACCCTTCCTTGATGAGGATGACATGATGGCACTCCTTAACTCACAGAAGACGTAACGAAAAGAACCTGAGGGCAACTACTACGATTAGATATCTATTTTCAACTAGACATAGCTAAACTTCGATTCTTTGGCCACTTAGATAGAAACTCTCTTTTTTATTTACAATGAGGACATAGATGCCATGCTGTAACCAGAAAAGAATCCAATTCCTACCTCTCTTTGTCTCTTTCTTGCGTGATAGGAACAGAGCTTCGGGCAAGCAGCTTAGCCAAGGCAGCAGCGTTGTTGTTCTTCCACGGCATGCTCAAAGAAAGACTTCCTCCATGGCATTGTTCAGTCATTCAATCATGGTAGGGTCAGTCAGACAGGATTCTTCTCTTAACTTAAGTGCAGGTGTAGCTCCCCATGGCGTGTTTATTCTAGCTCTGATTAGTTCCTCTTTCGGGGATCTGACCATTTTTGGTTCCTTATCCGCAAGGAACTTAAAAAACGTCTTTCTCATCGGCATGAGCATTCATCTCTCTCATGTTCACCTCAAGGTGGTAGGACACGAACCTCCATCCGCCCCGTAGCACCTTGTCTTAGCTTCAAGTTGTTTGATAACCTTCGTTCATTCGCTTGGTTAGATCTTCCTTACCTATTATTTGAGTAATTGTGATCTCGTCTGTCTTAGTCATCTCTGTTGGTTCTTATTCTTCTCTTCTTCTATGACCTTTTTATCTGTTTTCTTTGCATCAAACTGTGATTTCATCTCTTTGCATCTCTCGTCAATTTGAGAGAATTTCTCATTGTGAATTTCATTTAGTCGTTTCTTTAGTGATTTGAATACAGTTTTTCCAATGTGATTTAAACTAGACAAGTCTTCAATATCAATTGGTTCACTATCCACCCAGTCACCTGAACAAAATACTGGTTTTCTCTTGTTACCCAGCTTAATCCCAAGAGTTTCTATTCTTTCTTCCTCGCCTACGGTAAGCTTTTTTAAATTAACCTTGAATTTATGTAAATTCTTAACAGGTATTTTAGTATCTGGATCCTTTAAGAGTATCTCAAAGATTTCTTTACTAACATGATCCTTCAAAGGTCCCTTGAACTTGAGTACTCCTTTCTCTTTTGTTTCGTAGTAATAGGCTTTCGGTGCTAAAAAGTATCCTTTTAAGATCAAGTCCACTAGCTTAAACTTACCTAAAGCAGAAGGAGAGACTTCTTCAACTGGTATTTTCTGACCAAGCACAACTGAGTCAGTGTCCGTGTAGTAGCAGTCCTCTCTTGAGATATAAGGGTACATATAGATCCTAGCATAGGCTGTGATCGCAGCTGCTAGTTGGACAGCTGAGTTTTCCGGTGGCTTCCAATAATCTGGGCCCTTATCGGTATTGCTATGGAAGGAAATGATGTATTTGTTCTCATAAAGCAATTCACTGAATATAAGATCACAATGCCTGAGCAGATTTTTTCTTTGATTTTCATCGCAGATCTCTGTTATAGTGCTTTTTGGGTTAATGCCAAATCTACCGTATAGCGAATTCATTAGGATCTTGTACACATAGGCCATTGCATCATTCTTTGATTTCTTAGCCTCTAACCTGCTCTCAAAGAGTGAGCTAACAAAGTCCTTGAATGGGCTTTCCTTCCTCTCAAAAAGGTAGCCTGAGATTGGGATCACTGTGTAGCCAATGTCTCTTGCATACTTTAATTCCTCGCTAAAGTACACTCCAACAAATACCCCGGTAGGAAAGATGAGAGTGTTTTCCTTGTTTCGATAGGGTAGAAAGGGCTTATTGATAGTCTTCGGACATTCCACATATGCCTCAATAAAGCCAAACATGCTATCTAAGTCCATACCATCAAGATTTCTATGCCAGACTGGCACACCACCTGGCATTGGAAATTCCTTCATTACAAAGGGATAGAGAGAGTTCACATCGTAGTAGTATAGGTTCTCGCCATATGGCTTGTATGCATCTGTATGACCACCGTAGTAGGCAAGCCTTATAAAGCTGTCTTCATTCTTGTTTGGGATGTGGATTGGCCAATTAGAAGCATCGTAGTATTTCAAACGAAAGATGCTTAGAGCCAGTGAGGCAAGGGTTATCTTGCTTTCAATGTCCACCTGGAACAGCTTCCAATATATCTCTTGAGCTTTTAGCATAACACCACCCAACAGAAAAATATCCTGTTTCATATAGTCTAACAATATCTTTTTCTGACTTTCCATATTTGTCATACTCAGATTATTATGGTCGATATTGCCTTTCACGCCAAGTTCCGGGCATAGATTCTTAGATAGGGCATCTAGTGAGGCAGGGAGTAGATTCAAGGAGTCTCTAACGCGGAATAACATCTTCTTACCAGAATAGACAGCTATCTCGTAAACCCTATTGTTCCTCAGCAGTGTTTTGAGCTCGTAGTTCTTGTGATGACATACTAGGTGCTTAAGAAAGATAATTCCATCGAATCTAGATAAGTTGTGGAAGTAAATTGTTAAAGGTGATTGTTCTTGTCTAACAATCGTTAATATCCTTAATACAAAGTCATTAAGTACCTTAGTACTCCTATCTTCAAATTGATTCAAGATTATTTTGTAGTCTTCACTGAAGTAGGTATCAATCATAATCTCATTGATCTGTTCACCAGGGCGAACCATCATGAGACCAACAGCATAAGGAAAATGAACTTGATTTATTATGATAGTCTCCATATCGGCAACAATGAATGGTTTCAGCTCAGTGCGAGATTGTTTGAGTGCTGTGATATGGGTTGGATAGCTACGATTACTATGTCGGATCACTTTAGCAGTAATAGGTTCGGTATCGGTATCGGTCTTGGGCTCACACCATCCGTAATAAGCATCAATGATGGCATAAAGTATGATTTGGCTCTCCTCTTCAGATTGGGGTTGCCAAACCTTATTTATGCCATCCATATAGACTCTGATCATGATTTTCAATATGATTTCTCCTTCGTAGATATGAGTATAATGAGCAATAATTTGGGATATTTGAGCATAGACTATACCCATCGGAATGAACTTTTCATCCAGATCAGTCAAGGGGATAGCAGGACCTAGCGTAAATGGAACCTCCACTTCGAAAGATCGCAACATGGTAAAGGTAATTGTGAACTTAGCGTAACCTAATATGGCTGGGTAAGCAAACCGGATTAAGAGATCCATGGTCGCATTAGTGAGTAGAGCATTCTCGTTAATAATAGGGTAAGGCTCAATAAAGTAATGTGTTGCAATGATTAACCCAGGATGGGGATTATGGTATTCAGATCGTTCAGTCCTATGATAATGGTTATTATAATTCATACTTTTATTCTTAATAGTGTACGCAGTAATATGGAAATCCTTCTTTACTTTTTAGCTGATCCTTGAATTGATCCCACTTTTCCTTATGAGCTTGCGCACTATCAAGAATGGGATTTCTGGAATTATTAAAATCACCACCGCATACATTACGAGTATAGTTCTCGTAAGATGCCAGTATTACCTTGATCCTTTCACGCCAAGTTTCCCTCATCTTCTTGCTTATGTTCTCAGGTACATTAGCATTTAAGTAATATTCAAGCACATCTTGTGGGAATACACAATAGGGGATATCATCCTCAGTGTGTCCTGAGGACTCCTTTATGTGAATTGGTTTAATAACATTCATATAGATGAACTCGTTGATGATTTGAAGTGGGGGGCCCATGTCACAAATGATATTGCTATATATTCGAGGTATATTATAGCAATATTGAGCTGTTGTTATAAAGTTGTCGTGTACTGTGTATATTGGAGCATTAGCTTCTAGCATTTTTTTGACTACATTCATAGCAATTTGGGCATCTTTCTGATGGATGAAGTTGACGAAGGTAGAGATTTCTGTCTTCCTACGATCTCTCTTAGAAGAAGAAACTCTTAGTGTCACCCGACGCCTCTTCTTATGATATTGATCATATACCCATATATTTATTGCCTCCATTTTCATATAATCCTGTACCGTGGTATAGAAAGGGATTTTATAGAAAACTGGGCAATCCCTAGCAGCTGCTACCCAGCCAATATTGCGGATCAACCGAATCAGGCATTCCATGCCCTGATATTTTATCCTCCAGAACTTAAAGCAGACAGAGGCAACTTCGAAGCTTTCCTTATGAGTGATGTAGTGAGAGAGATTGTCTTTTAGATCGCTGGCTGTGCTCTTTAAAGTTTTCCCATATATAAGTGGCATAAAGATACCTTTGACTAGCTTACGAGTGAGGTGCTCGCAAACTATCGTTGATAGATTCTTATTCTCAAGTTCTGCTATCATGAACTCCTTGAGCTCTTCGAGGAAGAAAGTATAAACATCTTGGATTTCATCATTAACTGATGGGATGAGATTCGTTCTCTTAGCCATGGTATTATCCAACATAAAGTAACTCATGATCTGATATGCACTAGCTGATGCGTCTTGCGTAATAGGGAAGCTAGCCAGTATTCTCTGTGTTTTATGGTTTTTGGCTGCAAATTTGAATCCTATTATATGGGCGAGGAACTGAAAGGGGCGTCTTGCATCCCGAGCATCCTTGATCAGTTTCTTTTTATTCGATAAATTCGATATGTATTTATTAGACCATTTGTATGCTTCATCGTCAGAGACAAAAGACTGGTAATGGAAGGCCATTGATTGCAAAAATCTTGTGAAAGTTTCTGGCATATTGTTACTAGATTCGCTATCCGCAAAGAGGATCATGCTTCTTGCTAGATCACGCTCGTGGAAATGCAAGACCCCACAGCGGTAGATTCGACCTCGGAAGTCGAGAAAAGCAGGCAAATAAAATTGATAACCATCGTAGGCATTAGCCAGCTTAATAATCAATCTCTCATAACGAGAACGCTGTATGTTTTTACATAATGTATTTAACAAATCGCTAAAGCTAAATAATTTGTTAATAACCTCATCCTGCATGTAACAACTTCTAAGTAAGGTTGATACCTCTTGGAGATTCATTGAGGCAAGAAAACTTGGCATGAGATAACCATTATCAATAAAGAACTCCTCATTCTTTTTTAGATATTTCAACCAATTACTGTTGATTACAAAGGGCTGACGCTGCAGCTGGTTCATTACATTACACAGTTCCTCGTGATTATTATCTATTCCAAAATCAATATAAAAATTATTAAGGTCACCTGAACTTAACAGGCGGTAACGATCATACATTTCCCCTGATGGTGCACTTAAGTAACCACCTGATATATCGGACAAGGTTCTAGGTTTTTTTTGACACAGTTGATTGGCATTCGTCCAATCTAGAGGTTTGCATACCATAGGCAGGTTGAGCTTGATCGGTAGTAATGAGATATCAAAGTTGCAGACTGCGTAGAGACGGCTTGGAAGAAAATAAGATCCTTGCTTCTTCTGCACTCGAACAGTACCGCTCAAATCTGTAGTTAAAGTTATCAATCTCCTTTCCTCCATGAATTGAACTATGCCAGCACCGAAAGGATACAACCTAACTAATTTAGATTGACTCTCCTTAACTGACATCTTCGCATTAGAAAGACCATCAGTGGCTATAGATAACGATTTTTGACTCCTGCGTGATTTCAAAAATAATGCTTGTTTCCGGACACTAGACTCTAGTTGTTCTACCAAAGTAGCAACACGAATCATTGTGTTAGATTCTTCATTGTTAAAAAGCATTCCTAGTACATGAACTATTAAGGCTTCAATAGTATATTGACCGAACTCTGAAAGCAATTCTATTTGATCCTTTTCGAGGTACTTTCCCCTTAGATAATCCTTTGCATTATCCTGATTTGGCCTTATTAAGATTTTGATTATGTTGGGAACAGTCTTAAACATAGATTCCTCATCGAACAACATAGTCTTGTCCTCAATCTGAATTTGGATCTTTTTTAATTCATCTTCTGATAATGGGAAGTTTTTTTTTGAATTATGCAAAATATCGAAGACTTCTTGCTTATACTGTTCAGATTTAGTATTACCTCTTTGATTCTTCTTATTAGATTTGTTTATAGTCTTTTGAGCATTCTGTGTACTATCTTCTTCATTATGGGTACTCTTTTCTTGAGTCTGTGTACTATCATCTTGATTCAATGTACTCTCTTCACGGATACTCTCTTCAATGGTACTATCATCACGGGTACTATCATCACGGGTACAATCATCTTGATTCAGTGAACTATCATCTTCATTTAGGATTGATTTAGTCTTCTCTTCATCCTGGGTACCGTTCTTATCCATTTCCAAATATTTCTTGTAAAACACTTTCCAAAATCTTATTAATTCCATTTTATATTTTTCTTGGCTTTTTTCAATTGAAATTTCTATCCATTTTGTTGGATTTATTCTAGGCATATTGCTATCCTTTTTTTATTAATTCAATAATTGAGTATTACATTGGATTTCCCTTCAAATCTTATCAGCCTTGATTCCATTTCCCTTCGCTTCTTTCTTTCTGTGAATCTGGAATTGTGTGTCTGCTAGAATGAGGTGTCTCTACCCTGGATGCTCTGTGTTCCTTTTATGACTTCTCTACAGCTATGAGAGGTTTTCGGTCAGCCGAGTCCGAATACATACCGCCAGTAGAACGGCATTGAATAGTCCTAGATCCTTACAGTGAAGGTAAGTCTATTCAAGGGATTTCCTAAAGTGCCACAACCCAGCCATAAAAGTACGGAAGTATCCCTCCAGTTATACTGCTAGGAGTATAACCAGAGAACGACATTAGTTATACTCTAAAGGAGGACATATAGTATATAGTACTTTTCAATCCCTGACCGTTCACTTGAACACGGAAGCTTTCAAGCAGAGACAAAGCTGGCAAGAAGGAATTTACTTGCCGATTGACCAAAACGAATTCTATTGGCATTACTGAAATCGCATTTTATTCGATCTTGAGTACCAGAGTCGTTCTAACTTGATTCGCTCACAACGTGGCCGTAGAATCTATATTTAGTGATGAGGTGAGGACCGTTGCCTGTTGAGGACTTCCGACTTGGATTACCAGTTTCTCATTCACCTGCGAACAACTAGGGACAGATAGAGGTGGGATACTAGAGAGAGATCGTACTATTCGAAGTTTCTCTTTCAGCTTTCACCACTCGAACACTTCCTTCAGAAAGATTGGGATGAATTCTGATTAGGGAAGCCGGCACGCACTGGGGACAGCTAACAACGTGTAGTGACTGTACCACTCTCTTTTACTCACATCGGGCACTCCACCGTCATGATTTAAGGAAGCAGGCTAGCTAGTGCTATAGATATAGATTGAGTCCGGCAAGCTTTTAAGTAAATACAAGGTGCTCCACTTCTAGAATATTAAGTAATAACTAATTGGTGAAGAAGGAAGGCTAGCTTAAAAGAAGTCATTCATTGGCGAGGAAGACTGATCTCTTTTACACAAGGTCGAGAAGTCACTAAGGTATACAATATAGAAGAAATGCGGTTGATAAGCGCCCTGGAATTCCATTCTAATAGAGCGGCTCGAGGTCAAATCCATGTTCCTAAGTCAAGATGAAGCGAATACTAAAGTCAGAAAGGGAAACTGAAACTCATCCCGTTCAAGCGCATGAGAATCTATAGTTTCTAGCCTGAGACGAAAGCATTGGGACTTCTCCTTGCCTGTCCGCTCTGAATGGCTACTAACAAGAACAAGGAAAATTGCACATTGACAGTTGAGCAATCGTGGTTAAACGGCGTTGATCATACCAATTCTTTTTATCCCTATGGAACCAACCACAGTCTGATTTTTCCATACCTCTTCTCTTCTCGACTACTCCCTTTTCTCGACTACTAAAGGCAAGGTAGCGGGAAAGCTCATCTCTTGCCCCATCTCTCATTCCTTTAGCGGACCAATGAATTGATCTCGAGCAGAACCGTTCAAAAAGAACGAAAGTACAAGAACCGCTTGGCTTATCAACCGCATGGAGTTGTAGTATCCCAGTCAACTGCGTCGAACCTTCGAAAAGCGGTTTATGCGTTTATCACCTAGCCGCATAGGACCAGATATTCTCTGTTTCTCCCAAGCGGGAAATAAAGCATAGGCACTCCTGCTGTAACTCTTTTCTTTCCTGTCTCTAACTGTACTACTAGCAAGTAATTGATAAGAGGTTAATGAGTGAAGTGACCAAGGGATAGGGTTAACAGCTAGTACTGCTAAGACAACAGCTACTACTGCTTAACTCAATTCAACTACTTGCTTACAGTTAGAGTTTTTCACTCTACAAAAAAAGCCACCTTCTACCCTAGCGGAACTCCTCGGCTTCACAGGAGAAGGGACCTCCCTTCAATCCATTGGAAATAGCAGCTAGAGCCACAGATTGGTCCAGATTCTTCACTTCGAGTGCATTACTATTAAAGCGACTGAGGTATTCTCGAAGCCTCTCTTCTGGTTTTTGCTTAATTGACATGAGGTGGACCAAGGTCTTCGGCTACTCACGAAATTTCTTAGTAAGCTTTAAAGTTGTTTAAAAGAACTGATTGAAGTAGGAGGGAGTGAAGTATACCATAGCCGAGCTGGTCCTTGTAGCGTGGCTGGGAAGGCTCGGCACATGACTGCGTCAGGTGCGTTGGTCATAAGCGCCTTGAAGCCTTCGAGATCTTGGATCGGTGGTGCCTTTGTATGGTGAAATTTGGGGCATCTTTTTCTTGGGAGGAAGAGGCACGTCCATAACTTCTTTAGTAAAGGGTGGATCGGAGGGGAGATCTACTTCATATTGAACTCCGGTTCCATTCACCTTTTCCACCACAGCTCCCAATTTGGATTCCATCTCTTCCATCTTTTTTCATTTTAGAATCCTCCTTCTCCAGTTCCTTGCTTGTGGTAGTACCGCGGCCGAAGCATGGGTGGATGATTGTTCCGCCTTCTCTCGTGAGTCCTCTTCTTCCTCTGATTCTTATTCTTCTTCTTCACTTCTTTCTTCCTTCTCCTTCTCACTTCCTTCACTATCATCTTCATTAGGGGATCTCCCCTCTTGGCTTTCATTTTCAAAATCCTTCTCATCTTGTTCAGATGCAGCATCCTTTTCACCCTCTTCCTCCTCAAGAATCATTCTTCTTGAAGTGAAGCTTTCTTCCGCGGGACATTGACTTTTCGTCTTTTTCTTTTTCTGTACATTACCTTTCTCAAAAGG